TGTAAAAAAAAAGATTTCATTTAGCTCCTTCATGTCTACGCTAACTAGTTATTTCGGTTTTCTATTAGCAGTTTTAACTATAACTTCAGCTCTATTTATTGGTCTCAACAAGATACGACTTATTTGAAATGAATTGAATGAGTAATTAATAAAAAGACCTCTTTGGTGGGATTCCATATACTTTCTAGTTTCTTATAGTTTCTTATCACGGTAATTAAAAATGTTTGGTCATTGAAATTAACAGAGAATTGGGATTAATATTTAAAGATAGATATTAACTCTCTTTTTTTTAACAAATTGAAATGATTGAAGTTTTTCTATTTGGAATCGTCCTAGGTCTGATTCCTATTACTTTGGCTGGATTATTCGTAACTGCATATCTACAATACAGACGAGGTGATCAGTTAGATCTTTGATTCATTAACAGATGCTTTTTCTTTTCATTGACCTGTTCTTTTCTTTAATATAACGGCAGGAAATCGAATTTCGATTAGATTACTCTTTAAGTTAGTGAAGTTATTTCACAACCTAGCAAAAAAAGTGGACTCACGCTCTGTAGGATTTGAACCTACGACATCAGGTTTTGGAGACCTACGTTCTGCCGAACTGAACTAAGAGCGCTTTCTAATCTCAAGAAAGAAAACTCTAAAGAAAGGGATTCTCTTTCTAACCCAATACTGCATAGAACATGCCTATATGATCATAGTAGTCTAAAATCACGGATTACCTCTATCCAATTTTGATTGACTTCTTCCTTACTTCTCAGAGGAAAAGTAATAGGTAGGGATGACAGGATTTGAACCTGTGACATTTTGTACCCAAAACAAACGCGCTACCAAGCTGCGCTACATCCCTTAAAATTGGTTTACAGTCTTATTGTAAAAAATCCTTGTCTTGGTTGCCATATCTTTATTTGTCCTATTAATAGACATCTTGCCTTTTTTGTCATATAAGATAGAATAAAAATCAAGTTTGTCTACATATGAAAAAAAAAAGGCTTCCCTTTTGAGAAAAAAAGTTCTTTAGCCCCGTGGTGGACAGTTTCATTTTACTTAGACGTTTCATCTACAACTAAGAGTGGTCTTTAACTACATATTTAACTAATATGCATCTGATCATATATCTATTATATTACCCTTATTTCAATCAAGAAGGAGGATTTTTAATGCGAGATCTAAAAACATATCTATCTGTGGCACCGGTACTAAGTACTCTATGGTTTGGGTCTTTAGCAAGTCTATTGATAGAAATCAATCGATTTTTCCCAGATGCGTTGACATTCCCCTTTTTTTCATTCTAGCTATTGACATAGGAAGGGGGTAATGAAGATTCCAGATAGAATCAACTATCTGTGACTAATCTTCTTCTCCCCCTTTTTCTCTTTACCTTACTTTTGTTTTTTTTAGAATCGAATAGGGCGAAATAAGAAAAAAAGATTCAACCTCAGAAGAATTTTGGTTTAGGATCCATTTTCCTTTCACTCACTTAAAAAAAAGAGTGAGAACAAAATGATAATGATCGTCTAGGACAAGAGTCTCGTACAAGTAAATGTGTACTGTGATCAGAAATATAGTTAGAAAGTTTTGGATTCTATTATGTATTCTATTTACTTTATTGCAACAAAATAAAATGTTGTTAATTTTCGTTCGCGTTAGTCATTTCTATTTTTTTTTTCTTTTCTTTGTTTTGGGTCGAAAATGGAAGAGTTGTTTGAATCAAAAATACACAGGAGGTTCATGGCCAAGGGTAAAAAAGTTCGAGTAAGAATTATTTTGGAATGTTCCTCTTGTGTCCGAAATAATGTTAATAAGAAATCAAGGGGCATTTCCAGATATATTACTCAAAAGAATCGACAAAATACTCCTAGTGAATTGGAATTGAGAAAATTCTGTCCCTATTGTTATAAACATACAATTCATGGAGAGATAAAGAAATAGATCGAACCCATCGTCTGTGTATCATCTTTCAAGAGAAGAGGTCAAAAAAGAACATAGACTATCTATTAAATAGTAAGAAAAATACTACCAACGAGTTTTCTTATATAATAAAGAATAGAAGAAAATTAGATAGAAATAATAAAAGAAAATTAGGTCGAATTTTCTTAATATAGTCTATTCCAGAGAGAAATAAGTAGAAATAATAGATTCAGGAAAAAAGATTCCTCGAAAGATTCTTCTATTTTTCTATATAGAATATCTATCTATTTAATATAGAATAGAAATGAAAAAAAAAAATAACAAACCAAATCCTATTTCTTAAATTTCTTAATTTGAATTCATTTTGATTGGATCAAAATAGGATATTGGATACCTAATAAAAGGAAAAAACTAAACAAAACATGGATAAAGCCAAGCAACCCTTTCGTAATGAAGCCAAGCGACCCTTTCGTAATGAAGCCAAGCGACCCTTTCGTAATAAAGCCAAGCGATCTTTTCGTACGTCTTTGCCACCGATCCAATCAGGGGATAAAATTGATTATAGCAACGTGCGTTTAATTAGTCGATTTCTTAGTCGACAAGGAAAAATATTACCTAGGAAAGTAACTAAATTGACCTTGAAAAAACAACGATTCATTAATAGTGCTATAAAACAAGCTCGCATTTTATCTTCCTTACCTTTTCTTAATAAGACTGAAAAACCTTTTAAAAAACCCGGTTCGTTCGCTAGACCTAGAGGTTATAGACCTAGAACTAATGGGTATAGAAGAAAAGAGTTTCAACTAAAGAAAAGAGTTGAAACTAAATAAAAATTGAAACTCAAAGACAGATTGATGTTTTCTTCCAAATTTTGTTTCTGACAACACGAGAATCGGGATTTTATTCTCGGATTTTGGAAGACAATTTTTTTGCCGGATTCACTCCTTTTTATTACTTGAAATTGAAAATTCAATTTTCACGGTATTTTATGAGACTAATTTCACTTCTATCTTCCCGGAGTTCAAGTTCATTCTCCGGGGAACTTTGTTTAAATCATTTGAGGGGAATTCTTACAAGTTTCATGATCTCATTGGAAATCATAGAAAAACAATTCCTATTAAATATAGTGATTTGTGCAAGTATTTTACGATTCAGAATCAACCGATTCTTGTACAACTCGTGTATATATTGACTATAGTTATAGTATAAGTTATAGTATACAAAAATCTCTCGAATTGCTGCATTTATACGAGTGATCCACAAACGGCGAAAATCTCTTTTTTGCCTCTTTCGATCCCGATGGGCCGAAACCAAAGATCTTCTTTTCTGTTGAACCATAGCTCGACTAAGTCTTGAATGAGCCCCTCGAAAGTTTGATGCAAATGAACCCATTTTTGTTCTTCGTCTCTGAGCTATATATCCTCGTCTAACTCTGGTCATTGAATAAATGAGACTTTGCTGAATAACTCATTCATTTTCTTTTTTTGAGTTATTCCTTTCTCCCAGCCTGCTAGATTAATAAGAAAATGTTTCCATTTCCAATGTATAAAATAAAAATTCCAATGGCTTTTGCTACTATAACCTTCCCGACCACGATTTTTTTCTAGGCATTTTTGCTTGAAAAAAAAAAATTGTATTGATACTAGGTAAACAAAAAAGTAGTAAATATAGATCAATCAATCTAAAAAAATAGTGGGTTCCTTCGTTTCTATGGTTATTTATTAAACGGTGAGGCCCCCTCTATACACCGGAGCCTTTTACTTTAGTTAGTGATTTAGTCAATGTTATTGTTAACTTGTACAGTTCAACTTCGTTAGCTCTACCCATGAATTATACAATAAGAGGTCTTTCACAATGAGATCCACCTATACAGTAACGGTATTTCATTTTGAAGGTTAGCGAGCTCGCTGACCCTCTTAGTCCGTTTTGTGAGCAGCTTCTTTTTGCTTTTCAAATAGAGCTTCTCCCGCTTAATGGAGAAGATTTTCTACCAATGGGAAATTGCTTCGTTCTGATCTTAAATCGAGCGGATTACACGAATAGAAACCATAAAATTAATACACAATTGATGGATATAAGAGATCTTTTGTGTTTGAGATAGTGGCTAGAGTTCTTTCATTTTATCCTATTCATTGGTACTGATTATTGATACTAGAAAAATTGTTTCTTTTTTTGTTCCAGCTATAATCTGAACGAGTCGCACATACACCCTAGTACATGTTCCTCGTCGTTGAGGACATCCCCCAAGAGCGGGGGATTTCGTGACATTTTTGATTGGCTTTCTTGTCTTTCTGATAAGTTGTTTAACAGTTGGCATACGGAATCTTTCTATTTATATAATGGACTGGTTTCGATCAATCCTAACCAGATTGATTATGAATTCTTATACCTTATACAAAGTAATAGAATATTTAACCCAGTACCAGTAAGAAGGTGACAAGAGACAATCTCAAATCGTCGATTTTTTGATTTTGGTTTTTTTACCTTCCTGAACCTCCTATGCCGGTTCCATTTCCGCTCCGCCGTCGCCTCCGCCGCTGTCTAGGGGCTCGTCATCGGCGTAGTTACGTAGTCGTTCTTCTTCTCGTTCTTGCTCCTCCCGAAGCTCCCGAAGCTTGTTCATTCGTTCTATCTCATCCACCGAAGGCCGATATTGATTTATTGTGTCGTCTACGATTTGACACATGGATTGTTTAGTCCCGATATCATCAACAAGCTCATGTATTACGACCGCCATGTCTGCTGTCAGAAGCGCTTCTTCGTCCATTAGCTCTCCTATCTCCTCCATGGTCTTACCTGTCCAAGATGCTAGACCATCCTGGACGTAGTACTCCAGCTGCTTCATAGTTTTTAGATGAACACTCAGATCCTCCATACTCATCCATCGATTGTTGTAATCGTACTGGGCCACCTTGGGCTCTTTCATGTGGAGGCGACGAAGCAGCATAAACGAATTAGGATATATAGTGCGGCCGCCCATTAGTCCTGCGATAACGACCAGCGCTGCCATTGACAAAGCAAATCCCATGCATGATGTATATATTGGTGTCCGCACGTATTTCATTACGGCAACTATACCTAATGCAGCTGATGCGTGTCCACCATAAGAATCTATAACCAAATGAACAGGGGCTTCATAATCCTCATTGCAAGCAAGATATAGCATAGTACTCTGAAGCTTCGACGCGCTACAGGAGGTTATATCCCGGGCCAACACAAGGAGTCTATAACGTTTAATCATTTTTCGTAGGTTAGACCAGCCTCCAAACTTCCAAGCGGGGTCGTCCGGTTTTAGTTGTGGTATGTTCACGTAATACGGTATTTGTACCTTTTCACGTTCACGATTTCGAGATCGACGTCGACGACGAATAGTCATAGTAGAAAAAAAAATAATTTTAATAAGAATAATGAAAGAAAATAGGTTCTCTTGATCTGAAAATGTTAAAACGGGTCCTAATATCAAACGTTATCTTATCATAGTCGCTGCCTTGCATAGAAAAAAAGTTCATAAAGGAAAAATGATTACAAATATTTGGTTTCCACTGATGAACAGATCGGGGCGCATTCACCCATAGAAAATGGTATGAACCCCCATTGCGTATTGGTCCTTATTGGGTCTAGAATAGATCTGCTTCTCTTTGTTCGTACTAATTGTTCCATTAGTACCAATAGACCCTGCTCCGAGATAATATACTGAACAAAGGGCCATTACTTCGTCACAGTCTTTTCCAATGCAAGAAAGTTCCATAGTGTCTATTTTGATTTAATAAAGGGGTATTTCATGGGTTTGCCTTGGTATCGTGTTCATACTGTCGTATTGAATGATCCCGGTCGGTTGATTTCTGTCCACATAATGCACACAGCTCTGGTTGCTGGTTGGGAGAGATGGCTGAGTGGACGAAGGCGACGGATTGCTAATTCGTTGTACAGTTGTACCGAGGGTTCGAATCCCTCTCTTTCCGTTTTTCTTCAGGGCTTTCGATTGGATTTGATTCATTTTTTGAATTTCTCTCCAGTGCTTTTTCGAGTTAAAGCTATAGATAAAAATCCTACGACAACTTATCAAGACAAGAAAACCCCTTTATTCTTCTATTCTTCACGTCCAGGATTACGTACGGGGTCATTAGATAGGAATCCGAAGATGAAGAGAGAAACAAAGAATATCACTACTGTGTAAACGAAGAGTTTGAGAGTAATCATTACACAATCCCCAAGATTTTTGTTTGGAAAAAAGAGAATAGGTTCTCCATTTTTATACCATATATCTTATTTTGACACCTAGCAATGAAGTGCTTTCTAGAAAAAAAAAATTCTTAGGCCTTTCTTTCTAGAAAGCACTTTGTATAGCAAAAAATTGATTGAATTGGTCGTTATACTCTAACACTTATTTGAGCTTTTTCTAGAAACAGAAACGGTTGCCCAAAAACATGCCTAGAAAAATGCACAACGGCATCGTTGGGATACTCCTGAGTATTGCCTCCAAGTACTTGTCGTACTTTTTTGGAACTTTCTTTCGCAAGTACTTCCTCAAAGGTTTCACCCAGCAATATTTAATAGGCTCAGAGAGTGCATAATAGACAGCACACAGATAAACAAAAGCGAAGATATTAGAAGATGCTACGCCATACATTTGTGATAAATGTAGGACTACAAGGTTACGCATGGCATTTTTAAAATCACTCATTATCACTAAGTAATTGTAAAAATCCCAAAACAGTCTTGCCAACATAAAAACCCCTTTTTTTTAATAGAAATAAATAAAATCAAATCCTAGATGTGATCATAGGGGCTACCGCGAGAGAGAATTTCTCAACTTAGCTAGCCCTACCGAACCTCTGACCGCACTCTAGATTTCTAGAGACTATTGAATAGTCTCTAGATCTAGTCAGAAGAAATCAATCTCCCTTTTACCATTACCTTTTTACGAAATAAAAAATTTCCAAAGATAGGTTCTCCAGCAAAAAATGCTTAGAAAAATCAAGAGCGGCAGAAGGGGTATCAAATTGACGAGCCTCTCTAAGTACTTGTCGTAGGCTTCCGGCTTTGTGAGAATTAAATAATCTCTAAGTGGTTCGATTAAATAGGAAATCGGAAGACTCGATGCCAGCAGGATAAAACAGAATATAACGAAGGCACGTGAATCAATGAAAGAAGCCCTATATAAATCAAAAAGAAAGTTGACTAGATTCAATAATTGTTCCATAAAAGAAAAGCTCCATGTTTTGTTGAAAATCAGTTCGACTATTTCCTTCAAATTTTTGCAAGATTCATTTGACAGAAAACTGATTTGCTTTCTTTTTAAGAAAGAAAACTAAAACTCCTTTAACTGAGAAAAGGTTTTTGAGACTCAGTTCTTATATGATGTAAGATGCAACAAGTTTTTCTTAAACTCGTATCGTGATGAAATTAGTCAACGTCCTAAAACAGGGGACTCGATCCCCTTTCTTTTTTCTCCTTCTTTTTTTTTTTGTTACCAATGACCTTTGCAGATCCTTGTTCTTCTCTAATTGTATAGAGATTTATTCTAGCTTATCAACACCTTTTTAATCACAAAAATCGTCAAATAGACAAAGAATGGCAGCATAGGAATGAAGTCAATTACATGGACCAAAAATTTTGCATAAAATTTTGGAAACATGCGAATCAAATGCTTCTTGACTGATTCCAATACAAATTCTAACGGAAGGCCGAAGACGAGAAGACTTGCGGAAATAAAGTGGAATGAATGGACATAGCTGAAAGATCGACGATAGACGTAGACATAAAATTCTAGTAATTCTTTGAGCCGGTTCCAAAACAGCAACAGCTTCGGCAACATAGAGCCTCCTTATCCTTAAGAAAAATAAAAAAATGGTTGGTGATACAAATTTCCAAGATAGTGATACGAATTTCCAAGATAATGAAGATAGAAGATAAGGGTCTACCGCGGTGAAAGAGAACAATCCTTTTTCTGATTAAAATTTGAGTCTTCACCTCCGGTCACGCGAAATCGATTTTTCACTAAATCCGCCTTCCTTAATAGACCGATCACTGTTTTAGTCGCTTTGGCGCCCTTTCCTAGGAAATACCGAATCGCCGGAACATTCAGCAAAGTCTGATTACAGGCCGGATCGTGCCACCCGAGCTTTTTGAGAGCTCGGCCCTCTCTTCGAGATCGAGCATCAATAGCAACAATTTGATAAAAGGGTCGTTGCTTGCGACCACACCGTGTCAATCTAATCTTCACCATTTCATCCTTGGAATTTGACTTCGGTTCTTTAATTAATAACCAGTGAATAACCATTGGAGTGCTGAGTTACATACCTTATAGCTTCCCTATGGCTCCCGGGGACAAAGCGAATTTAAAATGCCTGAAATTCGCCTGGAGCCTGCAGTTCGCTCCACTCAAGAAAATGCAATGCATTTTTATGAATGAAGATAGCAATCCCACCTAACGTCAATACCACGGGCCTCTTTTCCATTCTCATTCAATCACGACGGGTGAAGCAAGTCTAAATAGAAAAACTCACAGTAGATTTTTGATGTAGTGACAAGTTTTTTATTTCCTTGACTTTGGTGGATGTCTAAGCTAAATTTTTAAATAGAAATATGCGCGTAGCTGCTAAGAGTTCAGGATTCAAATCCCGGACAAACCATCATCATTCTTTTTCTTGTTCACGGGTTCCTAACTCAATGGTAGAGTACTCGGCTTTTAACCGAAGAGTTCCGGGTTCGAGCCCCGGGTAACCCATCATCATTCTTTTTTCGTGGATTGTTACCTCAATGGTCGAGTACTCAGCTTTTCTTTTAAATGAAGCTCAGGTCTTTTATACCTTTTTTGTCTTTTCTTTTCCTTGTCTCGCTTTCTTCCAAAAATGCAAAGAGGTAGCGGCACATCTATTAGATGTGCCGGGACTGACGGGTTTCGAACCCGCAACTTCCGCCTTGACAGGGCGGTGCTCTGACCAATTGAACTACAATCCCACCAAAATGAAGTCTACTGCATTCAGTATCGCAATTAAACCCTTTCTATTTTTGTTGTAATCGAGACACGAGTGAGATATTTATATCTATATGATATCCACTTTAGTGAGAACAATTTCCTAGTCATCTTTTCGCTATTTCCAACCCGCTTGCCCTTGGAAAACTAAAATCTCCAAAAAATCTTTTTTTCCTTTACTTAGCCTTTCGACTTAATCTACAAATCCTGATAGAAATCTAAGCTAGGTGATTGGCATAATGCCAATTTTCTTTTCATTTCTTCGAACATCATGTATTAGCTCTTTCTTTCCGGAGGACTAAAATCTTAATTACGGGATGAATGAACGAATTATTGGGCCGAGCCGGATTTGAACCAGCGTAGACATCTTGTCAGCGGATTTACAGTCCACCCCCATTAACCGCTCGGGCATCGACCCTGTACAAATCCATTCCATTTTAGGTTTCTTGATAATCCAAAATCAAATTACCCTACCCCCAGGGGGATTCGAACCCCCGTTGCTGCCTTGAAAGGGAAGTGTCCTAAACCACTAGACGATGGGGGCATGTCTTCGACTGCTATCATATTCTATTCATAGTCTATGCAGTTTTTTTCACATTGTCAATAGAATATTATTAGATCCTTCGGATCTTTCTGCTTTTCATAATTCTCGAAAGTTTTTTTTTCATTCCTTTTTTTGAATGATTGAGTATAATCACGACTGGATTCAATCCAAAAATTCATTATCCAATTATCCATTCTTTCTATATCATATATTAGATAATATAGAGATCGAAATATTCTTAGTTCTATATATAGAATATAGAACCTGATTCTTTTTTTCAATTCAATTTCTATCGAAAGAGAATTGAATTGGATATTTTCTACCCTTTTTGAAGGTCAAAACATCTCCTTCTATGAAAATTTTTTTGTAAATTATGACGTTTCTATTCTATTTCAATACGTAACAAAAAGAAGAATATAGAATAGAAGATGGATAGAAAGAGTTCTTTTCCCATACTTGACTCGCTAGTCATATCCGTGAGCATAACCCTAACCTTGTGGATCCAGCACAATAATCAATAATCAAAGGCTTGAGTTTTTGAACTTTGGATCTTGCTTGTAT